AGACCTGAAATTTTTTGTATCTTAAAAAAAAAAGAACTTCGTAAATTTCAATTCGACTAATGATTTGGATTGTTAATCATTCCAATTTCCAATGAATTGGAATTTATTGTTTTGCTCAAAGATGGGCATTTGTAGGTGTATGATATCTATAGATTTGTAAAAAAAAAAATACAGCCCAAATATGTTTGTCAAAGAATGGAATGAATGAGAAAGATAACGAAATTTGAACCGTTAACTAAAAGAGAGAATGGGATAAAAATAATTAAGGAGCCGAGCCGTCCTTTTTTGGGGATAGAGGGACTTGAACCCTCACGATTTCTAAAGTCGACGGATTTTCCTCTTACTATAAATTGCCTTGTTGTCGATATTGACAGGTAGAATGGGACTCTATCTTTATTCTCGTCCGATTAGTCAGTTATCTATCAGACTATGAAGTGAATGGTTTGATGAATTAATATTCAATCCTTTCCTCAATTTGGAATCAAGTCAATTATTTTTTTTATATATTTATATATATTTATATATTTATATATATAAAATATAGAATATATAAAATATAGAAAGATAAAAAATATAAAGAATATAAAGATAAAAAAGAAATTAAAGATAAAAAAAAATGGAATGGATTAAAGATAAAAAAAATATGAATATGGATTATGGATTCACGGCCCTATTAATCATTTGAGATAGTATTTTAGTACTATGTATATATGGTTATACTTTCCTTTCTTTATCCTTTCTGGGGTTTTGACAGAAGGTTTACTTTACTAATGCAACGCAGTCAACCTCATTTATTAGAACAGCTTCCATTGAGTCTCTGCACCTATCCTTCCTTTTTTTTCTGTCTTTATGAAACTTTTTTTGTTTTCGGAAAACAGGATTTGGCTCAGGATTGCCCATTTTTAATTCCAGGGTTTCTCTGAATTTGAAAGTTATCACTTAGTAAGTTTCCATACCAAGGCTCAATCCAATTAAGTCCGTAGCGTCTACCAATTTCGCCATATCCCCTTTTTTGCTTTGAGATTAAGATCTTATTATTATCCCCCTTTTTCATTTGTATTCTACTGGAACTGTTGAAGTCATTAGATAGTGATTCCTATAAAAAGCCTTTTTTTATTTTTTGTCTATCTTCTTTCATCTCTATCAGAGACCCTTATTTAGTCTAATCAGAAAGGATTCTATCATTTCTCTATCCGCAATTCAATATAGATGTATATAGAACACATTTATTATATATACTTCTCTTACTCTCATTTTTTCTCGTGCAATTTTGAATACTTGAAGGATCGATTCTTTTTTTTTTTCTTTATTCATAATTAATATGAATTAATTAATATGAATATCGAAAAAAAAAGAATAAAAAGTTAATAACCAAGATTCCATTAGTTTATTAAATTCCTATGCATGTACAATTTCTGTTATGTGAGCCCGCTTAGCTCAGAGGTTAGAGCATCGCATTTGTAATGCGATGGTCATCGGTTCGACTCCGATAGTTGGCTTTTCTCTATTTGTTTGATTTTTTACACGATTAAAACTGTTTTTTTGAAATCAAAGAATATTGATTTGGATGCTTTTCCCTTTTTTCCAAGTGTGAACGATTCTTATGTGGTAAGAACTCCTAATTATGAACAAAACTTAGAGTGGTTAAATCTCTGCAGAACAAAGCAAGAACAACAAAAGGACCCCTTTGCTTTCTATATATATTATTGGTATATATTTTTTCTATATACATTTTTGGTATATATATAATAATGTCCGGATATGGATACAATCCATCTCCTAATTCTTTGTAGTCTACTATTTCAGTAGATTTTCCTTCATTTATCATATTTATTTATATATCATAGTTATTGATCCGTTAGTTCAATTTAGTTCAGTTTTAATTTAGGTTTCTGAAAATTCAACAAAAAAAAAATAAGGAAAACAAGGAGTTTTTATGGCACGTTACCGAGGGCCTCGTTTCAAAAAAATACGCCGTCTGGGGGCTTTACCGGGACTAACTAGTAAAAATACTAAAGCCAGGAGCGATCTTAGAAATCAATCACGCTCGGGTAAAAAATCTCAATATCGTATTCGTTTAGAAGAAAAACAAAAATTGCGTTTTCATTATGGTCTTACAGAACGACAATTACTTAAATACGTTCGTATCGCCGCAAAAGCCAAAGGTTCAACAGGTCGGGTTTTATTACAATTACTTGAAATGCGGTTGGATAACATCCTTTTTCGATTGGGTATGGCGTCAACTATTCCTCGAGCCCGCCAATTAGTTAATCATAGACATATTTTAGTTAATGGTCGTATAGTAGATATACCAAGTTATCGCTGCAAACCCCGAGATGTTATTACAGCGAGGGATGAACAAAAATCTAGAGCTATGATTAAAAATTATCTCGATTCAGCCCCCCAGGAGGAATTGCCAAAACATTTGACTCTTCACCCATTTCAATATAAAGGATTGATCAATCAAATAATAGATAGCAAATGGGTCGGCTTGAAAATAAATGAATTGCTAGTAGTCGAATATTATTCTCGTCAGACTTAAATCGAACTAAAATAACAAGAGTTCGGAAAATTTTGTCTCCTATCGCCCAAGTAAAGAAACCGGTTTGATCGGGGGATTTTTCTCTCATTAATATGTCGTAGAACGATAGGGATATTTTCATTCCTTTACATTTTTTGTTTTGCAGTATTTTATTTTCTGTAACGCAGAAATTAGGAATAGAGAATCTATATAAAGGAAAGGTCTAACTGTTGGAATAAAGGTATCCATTGTTATGTGGTTATGGGATTTGATACATTGCGATCAGTATAATATTGATAAATTAAGTGAAGGTACGGAAAGAGAGGGATTCGAACCCTCGGTAAACAAAAGCCTACATAGCAGTTCCAATGCTACGCCTTGAACCACTCGGCCATCTCTCCTACATAATGATTATGTCCCAGAAACTGAGTGAATCGCGAATCATTCGTATTAGATTGTTGAGTAAATATGGTATGTACAATCAATTCGAACTATAAAAAAAAAGAAAAATAGAAAATTTTGAATCAAATTCAATTCAAATAAAGAACTTTCCTTCGAAATTGGGGGATAAAGATATTTTTTTTTTGTATGCCAAACTCTTTGTTAAAGTTAAATAAAGATTAAAAACAATAACGATCGATAGATATTTGTGTTTGTAAAACAGGCCAGGCCCTTACGTTCTTTTTTGCTATTTATATTATTTATATCGGTTTAAATCATTGGATTGGAACGTTTCAAATGCTCAGTCTATCTTTTTTTTTAATTCAGTCTGTTTTTATGTTATTTTGTACTGTAGAACTACTTTTTTGTGGGATCGTTTTCTCATGAGAGGTAATTAAAAGACATTAAAAAATGGATTGCTACCTATGCCTAGATCCCGGATAACTGGAAATTTTATTGATAAGACCTTTTCAATTGTAGCCAATATCTTATTACAAATAATTCCGACAACTTCAGGAGAAAAGGAGGCATTTACTTATTACAGAGATGGTGTGGTTTGATTTTTATTTATCGCTTCAAGTCTTAGGAGAAAGACACATTAGTCGGGATAGAAAGATTTGAAAGAACTCGACTCTACGCTTGTTGAAGGTGAAGTTTCTAAATAAAACAATTCCTTCTGTCGGGTATCCCCGATTAATGCAGCCTCAGATGCTTCAATTGCCAATTCTAGCATTGAACGAAAGGTTACACTAAGGTAAGGTCTATGGGGTTGCGTATTGCAGGTTAACCCTACCCCACTAGTACCTATAGTCGGCATAGAGGAAGAAGCACTACGCCTAGGAATCAACAACATGAAAACTTTGTTAGAAATTATCTCCTTTTTTCTTTTTGGGGATCGGAACTAAGAAGAATGGTTGGGACAACAAACATCCATCTCGTTCGTACTTTGGATACCCGTATAACCATCGAAGACTGTTGAAGTGACTAATTCCTAGAGATTAAGAAAGATTGAGGACAAAGAAATTGTTGGAGTTAACTTAATATTTTTATCTAGTATCAGCATGCTTGATGTTAAGAAAAGATCTTTTGCAGAAAGGTTGGCTAGAGATTTCTTGTAAAAACACTAGCCCCGCTCAGTTCATAATGAGAATATTTTACTCCTTATTTTATTCTATGTATTATTTTCATTATGCACATAAGGGAGGAGCCGTATGAGATGAAAATCTCACGTACGGTTCTGGAACGGAGATTCTTTGAATTGAATGACGACCGTAACGAATGTCTGCTCAATCCGAAGGAAATTATGCAGAAGCTTTACAGAATTATTACGAAGCTATGCGGTTAGAAATTGATCCCTATGATCGAAGTTATATACTCTATAATATAGGTCTTATTCACACAAGTAACGGAGAACACACAAAAGCTTTGGAATATTATTTTCGGGCACTAGAACGAAACCCTTTCTTACCACAAGCTTTAAATAATATGGCCGTGATCTGTCATTACGTGCGACTATCTCCACTATAGAAAGAAAAAAAAAAAAGACCAAAATTTACTAGAAATTCACTAGAAATAGGCTTTCTACATATGCATCGTCCAAAACAACGATTTTTATCAGCTGTAGCAAATAAAGTAACTTCATATAAGTAAAAATATGAAAAAAAAAATATGCCTAGATACTTGCTTCTATGGATAACAGATCTAATTGATAGAGGAAGCATCGTAAAGATCAATTAGCGCTATTTTTGGCCGATACAATAAGAACTGCTTACTTATCTCATAATATGAGATATGAGACATAAGTTAGGAATCAACTTATGTAACAGAGTCGATCCCCTAAAGTATTGAGCAGCGGTGTAGTATCAGATCCCAAAGATAGTAAGTCTTTCTTATGAGGGAAGGTCTTTTTCAAAGATTCTATATATAGATAAAACCGAGATAGTTACCTTTCAGAAAATTATAACGATAGTAGAATGCCTACACTTTATTCTTCTGAAGGTGGGAGAAAAGATAAAACGGATTGTTTTTATTAATCAAA